AGTTCCAAAAGATCTTAATCGTAAATAAGAGGATTGTTTACGAATAAAAACAAATAAAAATTCAAATTCAAACACATAAAAATTGTATAGGAACCGAAATAGTCTTTTATTTTCTTTTGAAAAAACGAAAATGGATTTCTTCTGAGTAATGAGAAGACTATTCCAATTATGATATTCGTGAAGAAAGAATCGCAATAAATGCAAAAAGGGAACATCTTGAATCCAGCATCGAAGAATTTGAACCAAGATTTCCATATGGATGGGATGAGGTATTAGTATATCTGAGACATAATTTAAATGCGATAATTTGTCCTCTAAAAAGGGAAAAATTGAATGAATTGATCGTAAATTATGATATTTTGGTATTTCTTTCTCTTTGAAATAAGATACTAATCGCAGCGAGAATGGAATTTCTACAATAATTGAAAAACTTTCTGATATCATTTGAGAATAAAAACGAGAATAAAAAAAATTGTTGTGGGTGTACCCAACAAATCGATTTTGGTTAGAATCATTAACCAAAGAAATCAAAGATTTCTGTTGATAGATTCGAGTAATTAAACGTTTTACAAGTGCTAAACTAGATTTATTGTCATAACCAAAAACTTCCGCGGATTCGTAAAAAGTCGAACCATTTAAACCATAATCATGAGCAAGTGCATAAATATACTCCTGAAAGAGTAGCGGATATAGGAAGTGTTGTTGCCGAGATCTATCCTTTTCGAAATATCCTTGTAATTCTTCCATTGACTTACATTTTTACTTGAACCAGAAACAATAGGCATTTCTTGGATTATCAAATTATACATAGTGCAATATGGTCAGAACAGGGTATGTATTATGTATGGAAAAAAATATATACCCCGGAAACAGGGAATCCAATCAACAGATCTTTTTCCTCTCCCCTTCTATCCAACGGGTTTATCTTCGTTATAATTACCAGAGGGTCAAAAATCTTTTATTTTTACAACCCGATCGCTCTTTTGACTTTGGAACAAATTCTTTTTGTCAGTATACTGTTTCTTCTACACATTCGTTTCCAATCCATAATAGAGAAATAGTTAGGATTTATTAAAAAAGAAAAAAAAAAAAAAAAAAAAAGAATCAAAGGTCCATTCACAGGAGAACCCTTTCCCGCATCAGGCACTAATTTATTTTTAACATCTAATTAGATCGGGTAATTATTCAAATTAAGAATAGAAGCTCGTTGCTTTTTTTTTTATCAGAATTGGAGCCGTAGGGCTCTATCCATTTATTCACTAGACCAACTGTAAATGTGAATTTCTTTTGCCCTCCTCCAAAAATCAAAACAAAATTTTGGAATGATCCGGTAAGGATCAACTCAAAATTCCACTAAAAAAAAATAAGAATATAATAAGAAATTCTATTTTTTCTTATTATTACGACATGCTGTTTTTTCCATCCATTACCTTTCAGGATCAGTCGTGGTCTTATAGACTCTACCAAGAGTCTGGACGAATTCCTTGCTTCATCCAAATGTGTAAAAGATCATAGTCGCACTTAAAAGCCGAGTACTCTACCGTTGAGTTAGCAACCCAGATAAATATGTAGATATGATCGAAATAAAAAAATCAATTGAATTGCACTGTACAACTACGTCAAAACATTGAACTAATAAGAAATGAAATAGAAAGGAAAGATTTTATGATCAATTATAAACATCAAAATAGCAAAATGAGCGGATCGAATTAAAAACAACAGATTCAAAATAGAAATGTCAAAATTTACATTTACAGACCGCCCCTTTTTCTCAAAAATTTTGATTTTCGTTAATAAAATACATCTTGTATAACAGTAAATCCGGCAAACCCATTATTTGACTGAAGTAAAGGAAAAACCAATAGAGGTCGGAGTCGGAATAAAAAGATCTATTTATCTACGATCGAATTATATTTATTCGATACACCATTGTCAATATGAATGTTGAGAAAACAAATTCAATTAAATTAATATAAATTAATAAGTAAATCAAATAAGTATTTGTGTTGGATTGGCACAACAAGAAATAAAGTAAATTAAGTATAAATAGAACAAGAAAAGAGCAAATTGTGGGTAAATAATTACCAAAAATAGATACTAGTTACCCTTCCTTTTTTATTTAGAAATTTTGTTTTTTTTCTTTACGAAGCTCTTTCTTTAAGTAATTCTGCTTTCCTTAAAATATCATGAACAGTTCCTGTAGGTTGAGCACCTTTTTCAAGGAAATAACGAATAGCAGGAACGTTTAAATAAGTTTGATTCTGTATCGGATCGTAAAAACCCACTTTTTGAAGATCTCTCCCTTCTCGCCGGGATCGAACATCAATTGCAACGATTCGATAGATCGCTCATTGGGATAGATGTAGATAAATAATACCCCCCCCCCTAGAAACGTATAGGAGGTTTTCTCCTCATACGGCTCGAGAAAAATGATTCTAATATTTCTGTATATTCTGTATATAATGGCAAATAGATCCATAAAATCATGAATTAGACTATGATTTGAGTTGTTTTTTGTTCTTACTTACAGAAAAAAGAAATAGCATTCGTACTCATAACTCAAGTTGGGTAATTTTGAAAAAGTTCGAAGGTAAATCCTTAGGCATTTCTTGAGTCGTCTCTAACCTCTCTTGTTTGTCTCGTCTCTATTTTTACTCCTCATTATAATAAAATAATAAAATTATTGAGACAATTGAAAATAGTGTTTCCTTGTTCCGGAATCCTTTCTCTTTGCTTTGTAAAATCATTGGGTTTAGACATTACTTCGGTGATCTTTACTCCTTTTTTTTTCAAAACGGCAGCAACATACCTTTTGTTTTTTGTTATTTCTTTCTGTGGAAAGATAATACTAACGATTGATTCCCTTGTAATATAATACACTTTACATTTTAATCGAAAAGTTTTACTTTACCAATTCCAACAAGTTGACTTTTTTTATTTCATTTCAAACTTGTTCAAATTTGAACCCTTCGATTTCAATTTCTATACTGAGGATATACTTACAAAGTTGGTCTAACTTATTAATTGTTACTAACCCTAGATTCTTCCCCCCGATAAATGAATCAATACTTTTTGCTCGAGCTCCATCATGTACTATTCCTTTCCTATTTACCAACCCAACACAAATTAGGTTCTGAGCAGGAACAGAACAAACTATGTCGATTCAAGAGCATCTTCATTCCTATAGAAAATGGTGGGTATAAGAATCCACAGCGAATCATGTCCTTCAAGTCGCACGTTGCTTTCTACCACATCGTTTCAAACGAAGTTTTACCATAACAACATTCCTCTAATTTAAAATTGAATTTTGAACCGGTATGGATTCAATATGGAATCATGAATAGTCATTGGTTCAACGGTATATAATACTTTCTATGTATCTATGGATAGATAAATGGATAGATAAATAGTTATCCGGAAAAGTCTTAGAAAGGTTTTTATTTAAGTTATTTCACCCCATATTCTATCCTATGAATGAAACAGATTTCTAAAAAAGAGGACTTAAGTCTTATTTACATCTTCAACAGATCGTTCGGAATGGTGAATCATGAAAAAAAAAGATCCTATTTTTCTCGAATAAATAAATTCGAAACCTCAAAAGAATGGCCCTTAATGGATTTCCAATCCCGGATGGATTTCCAATTCCGGACCAAAATCCATTATTAACCAGATATAAGCTAGTCCGATGACTCAAAAAGGTCGTAAGTTTCTCTATAATATAGATTTTTCACAATAGATTTTTCATACTTCTTCAAGTACCAAGGTTCATAAAAATGAAGTCAAAATAAAAATCGTTTTTTGTTTTCATGAGTATGGAATAGAAAAGGTCTCGTGTAAGGTAAGATAAGATTAAAGTCGTTATTCTTTCTTTCATCTGAAAGAGAAAAGAAGAATCAAGAATAACTCGAATCTTTTCGTATCCATCATATACAACGAACAGTTATTACCGGGGGTAATCATGGATATTTAAAGAATCATAGACCCTTTTGACTTAACCAATGAGCCGCTATTACTGAAATAGAACAATACGATAACAATACATAATATATATTATAGGACTTGTTCATTTTATATTATACAGATTATACAGACGGATTTTTTTTTACTTCAGGTTCAATAATCTTTCCACCAATTCCAATAAAGTCAAACAAATGGAATATATAAATTTCCATACATTTCATCGTTACATTACATTGATTTCCAATTATTCATTTGAATAAGATAAAATACAAAAAAAACGGCATCCGGATCAACTCGTTTTTCCTATTTTTTCCCAGCTTTAGAAGTTTTAAGACGAACGATGAAAAAAATGAAATTCATACCAAAAACTACGTAATCTTTAGTCCCCACATAAAGTGTGGAATTGGGGTACACCGTTTATTTTCTTTAGGCTTTCCTTGGGGAATGGAATAGAAAAAAAGGCCTTTTCTTATTTCGATTCAGAATGCATCATGCGAGAATTCACATTTCATCGATATGGAACACAAAGTTTCCCTAAGTAACTTACTTCAATATGAATATGAGTAGTAGTACAAGTATACTCTGAATAGGAATGATACACCCCAAATTCTTTTTTGAATTAAGAATTCAAAGAAATATCTTTATTTCTACCCGTACACTCGATCACGTTTGTGAGAAACCAAACGAAAGAAAAGATATAATTCTTAGAATTATTCATATTTCTAGAATTCAGAACAAAAGGCGAGATCACATTATATCCAAATATCCAAAATGAAACAGAAAATTGTTAAAGAGAAGAATCTTTCGTTTCTGATGGAGACGATCTGATCTGGGACGGAAGGATTCGAACCTCCGAATAACGGGACCAAAACCCGTTGCCTTACCGCTTGGCCACGCCCCATTTCGATTTATAATTTATATTCGACACTAATAAAGACTAATATTGGTATTGGTCATTCGTCAATCCCAACCAAAATACATATGAGATACATTGCTGCTAGGATTCAGCACATGGAAATATAGAATAAAAAAATTATTGATCATTACATAAAATTCAATTAAGATATTGTATGAAACCAAAATTCCTTGTATTCTCATTTGAGAATGAAAGGAAAGATTTTTGATTTGGGAGAGTTCGAAGAAAAAGAAGGGTTTTTTGACCCGCCTTCTCGTTTTTCCCTAAGAAAAAGAACTCAACCAAAATCAAATTTTCTAATCTACAAGAATGAAATGTTTGTTATGCTTAATATCTTTAATTTAATCTGTATCTGTCTTAATTCTACCCTCTATTCGGGTAGTTTTTTCTTCGGCAAATTGCCCGAGGCTTATGCCTTTTTCAATCCAATCGTAGATGTTATGCCTGTCATACCTGTACTATTTTTTCTCTTAGCCTTTGTTTGGCAAGCTGCCGTAAGTTTTCGATAAAATTTTTAATGCTCCGCTCGTGGTTTATCCGAAAAAAATTCGAAAAATTGATAAGATCAGATAAGTTTTACATTACTCGATTCAAAAATCGAAATTCTTTTATATTGAATAACCGCAGTGACAAATTTGGATCAACTTATTTCCTCGTTCTGACCTTCCAGTAAACAAGGACTTTCTAAGGACCCCACAATACCAAATAATGGATATGGCCAAAAATTTTTGGTAATGAAGGAATCCGAATCTTTCTTTTCTTATTACAAATAAATTCGTGAAAATTACTTTTTTTTTTCAAGAAAAGACTTCATTTTTGGGGTGTTATGTCAAAATAGTGTATATGATAAAAAATAGGCAATCTATTTCCTTTTTCCAAAAAAATAATCTTGGAGATTGTGTAATGCTTACTCTCAAACTCTTCGTTTACACAGTAGTGATATTTTTTGTTTCTCTCTTCATCTTTGGATTCTTATCTAACGATCCGGGCCGTAATCCCGGACGCGAGGAATAAAAAAAGGGATTTTGAGTTTTTCTTTACTTTTTTATGTATTCCATACATTTACCTATGATGAAAAATCAAGGGATTGAAATTTGAAAAATTTTTAAAGTCTGAAGTAATCAGAGGGGGCGGAGAGAGAGGGATTCGAACCCTCGGTACAAATAACTCGTACAACGGATTAGCAATCCGCCGCTTTAGTCCACTCAGCCATCTCTCCCAATTCAAAATTTTTCATTTTTTATGTGATGTGACACGTGAAGTAAAAAAGATTAAAAAAACCCTCGTTTTCTTTCTTTATTATAAGTATAAGGATAAAATAACACTAATAATATATTCTAAATAAATATTATATATTATATTAAAATAGATAAGATATCTACGAATTTGATCAGTAATTCAATTCAGATAATGTAATGATTCGAAACGGATATCTTATCTCCAATAGAATAGATATAGAAAGAATACCTTACTTCTTTGATTCCTTCTTTTATTTTGTAAGAAAGGTTCATTCCCCCGGCCTGGTTAAGTACTGGCCGGGCCATTACTTCTGATGAATCATTTCATAGATCAAACGATTTCATTATTTTTGATTTGATATCAAATCAAAAATACTTGCTTGTTATTGAAGCAACAAGAAAGCCAATTTCCACCCCTATTCCTATGATAGAAGTGTCATTTATTAGTATTATTAACACCATGGAAATAGTATACTATAGAATATGATATACTATAAAATGTGATATACTATGGAATACGAAAGAATATGACTATTTTTCACCATTCTTAATTAAGTATTTTAAGTTAAGATTTTTTTGTTATTAGTATTTTTTCTCAATCTACTTAATTACTTAACTGGATAAAGAACACATACATATATTAAACAATATCAAAAACGAAACGCACATATAATATATTATAACATATATAACATACATATATAACATAACTTATTTATTTGTTCAAGGGACATTATTTGAACATTTGAGATCCAATCGATCCGAATTCAAATTCATAAAATACGGCAGTTGAAGGGAAAGTTGAAAACAAAAAAAGAAATGCGGAATTCATCATTTCTATGGTCCAGCTTCAATAACTCCTTCGATTCAGGACTGTCAATAATGACTTACAACAAGTGAAAAGTTATACTTTTCACTTTCTTTATTATTATACTTTATTATTATATTGTAATAATATATTATAATAATAAGAAATTCTAAATTTTTTATTTATTTATTTTTTAATAAAATTCAATATTTAAATGAAAAATTTTCTGTTCTTCGCCTATTTTTTCAAATAACCCCGCCCCGGCGGGACGTAGTGTCAACGCTAGAATTTTCATGAGTCTGATGCTATCTTAATTGCATCTCATTCCTTTGTTCGACAAAAGGTATATCCATATATAATAATGGATATGTAGCGGGTATAGTTTAGTGGTAAAAGTGTGATTCGTTCGATTAATAACTTAAATAGTTAAGGGATCTTTCGGTTTTTTAATATTCCGATCAAAAAATTTTATTTCTTAAAAAGGTTTAATCCTTTTTCCTTCAATAGCATATTTGAAGAAGAATATACATTCTCGCGATTTGTATCCAAAGGTCAATTCGAAATTGAATAAAAAAATA